TTCACTAAAAAAAAACCCTTTTGTAGCGAATCATTTATTACGAAAAATTGATAAGCTTAACACAAAGGCGGAAAAAGAAATAATAGTAACTTGGTCGCGGGCATCTACCATTATACCTACCATGATTGGACATACAATCGCTATACATAATGGAAGGGAACACTTGCCTATTTACATAACTGATCGGATGGTAGGTCATAAGTTGGGAGAATTTGCGCCAACTCTCAATTTTAGGGGACATGCAAAAAACGATAATAAATCTCGTCGTTAATATTTTAAAAATTATTATTAATAAAATAAAAGTAATATCAGAAATGCTTATCATTTTTTAATGGGAGATAAACTTTATGAAAAGAAAAAAGAGAAAAGATGATGTATATGCTTTAGGCCAATATATATCTATGTCAGCTCACAAAGCACGAAGAGTAATTGATCAGATCCGCGGGCGTTCTTATGAAGAAGCACTTATGATATTAGAACTCATGCCCTATCGCGCATGTTATCCCATTTTTAAATTGATTTATTCTGCCGCATCAAATGCTAGTCACAATAAAGGTTTCAACAAAGCCGATTTAATTCTTTTTAAAGCCGAAGTTAATAAAGGAACTACAATGAAAAAATTAAAACCTCAAGCCCGAGGGCGCAGTTATCTGATAAAAAGACCTACTTGTCACATAACTATTGTATTAAAAGATATAACCTACTATGGAAACATAGAAGAATATATACGAAATTTATGTAAAACTAATCAACACAAAGTCTTGCTCAATCCAGCATTTGTCGAATACCTGGATTTTTTAAAAAGTAAGTATGATGGGGTAATATGGGACAAAAAATAAATCCACTTGGTTTCAGACTTGGTACAACCCAAAGTCATTATTCCCTTTGGTTTGCAAAACCAAAAAACTATTCTGAAGGTCTACAAGAAGATCAAAAAATACGGGATTATATAAAAAATTTTGTACAACAAAATACAAGAACCGCCTCGGGTGTTGAAGGAATTGGGCGCATAGAAATTCAAAAAAGAATCGATCTGATACAGGTAATAATCTATATGGGATTCCCAAAGTTATTAATAGAAAATAGACCACGGGGAATCGACGACCTAAAAAAAAATGTACAAAAAGAATTAAATTGTGTGAACCGAAAACTCAACATTGCTATTTCACGAATTGCAAAACCTTATGGACACCCTAATATTCTTGCTGAATTTATAGCCGGACAATTAAAGAATAGGGTATCATTTAGAAAAGCAATGAAAAAAGCCATCGAATTAACCGAACAAGCTGATACAAAAGGAATTCAAATACAAATAGCAGGCCGTATCGATGGAAAAGAAATTGCACGTATCGAATGGATAAGAGAAGGAAGAGTTCCCCTACAAACCATTCGCGCAAAAATTGATTATTGTGCCTATACCGTTCGAACTATTTATGGAGTATTGGGTATAAAAATTTGGATATTTATAGACGATAAATAATAGGGCTTTACCTGTGTTTCGATTTCGATTTTAAAATGGAACACAAAATAACAACATTTTGCATTCTTTTTTTTTGACATCAATTCCATCAAACCAATTTAATTCCATAAGGTTAAATAACAATTTTGCATCTTTTTTTGATAGAATTGCTATGCTTAGTGTGTGACTCGTTGGTTTTTGCTATAAGTAAGCCTAAAAACCCATAATATGAACTCATAACTATAGAATCAATAACCAACTCATCGCATCACATTATCTGGATCCAAAGAAACAGTCAAGATATACTTTTTTAGTCCTATCGTTGTAGCAACTGCATTTTTTGTAGCATAAAAATAATCTAATGAATTTTTAAACAAAACAAAATTCAAATAAAAAGGATACGGATAAATGGAAAGGTGAGAGAAAGAAAAAAAGAAATATAAATAGAAAAGATATATGATTTCAATATAATATGTACGGTCTTTGCAACATCTCATAAACAACAACAATGTAATTTAAGCATTAATATGGATTCCCGGATAATTATATGCGAGGAATCCGTTCATAGAAAAAACGTATGAGCTTCAAGCCAATAAAGACTAAGATAGTTGGCTCAAGAACTAATTTTATTAAGAGCTCCGTTGTAGAATTCAGGCCTAACCATTAATGAAGAAGCGATGGGAACGAAGGAACCCAGGAATACATAAGATTCAATGGAAAATGAATCCTGATGATTCGGTGGGAAGGATGGCGGAACGAACCATAAATCAATTCATATATTCTGACAAATTATAAACTAACCCTTGAAATAGAGATTGAAAGAGTAAATATTCGCCCGCGAAAAATTTTTATCATATAAAAAAAATATCTAATAAATTAAACGAATCCTTAAGAATCTCTTGATTCAGTAGATTATTATGTATATATCTTAATTAAAATTTTTCTGAATTTAAAATTTTTCATTCGCGAGGAGCCGGATGAGAAGAAACTCTCATGTCCAGTTCTGCAGTAGAGATGGAATTACGTAAAATACCATCAACTATAACCCAAAAAGAACTAGATTCCGTAAACAACATAGAGGAAGACTGAAAGGAATATCTTATCGAGGAAATCGTATTTCTTTTGGAAGATATGCCCTTCAGGCACTTGAACCCGCTTGGATCACGTCTAGACAAATAGAAGCGGGGCGGCGAGCGATGACACGAAATGCACGTCGTGGCGGAAAAATATGGGTACGTATTTTTCCAGACAAACCGGTTACAGTAAGGCCTGCCGAAACCCGTATGGGTTCGGGAAAAGGATCGCCCGAATATTGGGTAGCTGTTGTCAAACCGGGTCGAATACTTTATGAAATAAGTGGGGTAGCAGAAAATATCGCCCGAAGGGCTATCTCAATAGCGGCATCTAAAATGCCTATACGAACTCAATTCATTATTTCAGGTATAGGAACGTAGAACCAAATCTTTTGACAAACAATATTTCTTTTTCTTTTTAGTCCTTTGCATTGAAAGAACAGATAAAAAAATATGATTCAACCTCAGACCTATTTGACTGTAGCAGACAACAGCGGAGCTAAAAAACTGATGTGTATTCGAATCATAGGAGCTAGCAATCGTCGATATGCTCGTATTGGCGATGTTATTGTTGCTGTGATCAAAGAAGCAATACCCAATTCACCCTTAGAAAGATCAGAAGTAATAAGAGCTGTAATTGTACGTACCTGTAAAGAACTCAAACGTGCCAACGGTATGATAATAAGATATGATGACAACGCTGCAGTTATCATTGATCAAGAAGGAAATCCAAAAGGAACTAGAGTTTTTGGTGCAATTGCACGGGAATTGAGACAAAAGTTTACCAAAATAGTTTCATTAGCTCCGGAGGTATTATAAGAAAGAATAAGAAATAGGATATTTGAATGAATATAGTAGACTGTCTATCACGTATATACCTTTCATTTTTTAATTTTTTTTTTAATCCATAACAGAAAAAATTTTAATAAAAAATTCTGAAAAAACATGCCGATTATACCAAAATTTGGAGACACCGCTAATTTTAGTTCATCATGGGTAGGGACACTATTGCTGATATAATAACCTCTATACGAAATGCTGATATGAATAGAAAAGGAACTGTTCGAATAGCATCGACTAACATCACCGAAAACATTGTTAAAATACTTTTACGAGAAGGCTTTATTGAAAACGTGAGAAAACATCAAGAAAGAAACAACTATTTTTTGGTTTTAACCCTACGACATAGAAGAAATAGGAAAGGACCATATAAGAATACTTTATATTTAAAAAGAGTCAGTCGACCTGGTCTACGAATATATTCTAACTTTCAGGGACTTCCTAGAATTTTAGGAGGAATGGGAATTGTAATTCTTTCTACCTCTCGCGGTATAATGACAGATCGGGAGGCTCGACGAGAAGGAATTGGCGGAGAAATTTTATGTTATATATGGTAATCTCTCTAATATCTGAATTAGATAGACAATTGCCTATAATTGTGACTAAAAAAGACAAAGTACAGGTTATCTAATATCTCTGCTCTCTTAGTTGATACGTTAAGGAGGTTTTGCTTGAAATGAAAGAGCAAAAAAAGATTAATGAGGATTTGATTACTGAATCATCCGGCCCCTAACAGTCTATTCTGAGTTCCTTTAGATAACGATACGATGGAGTTATAGACAGATCCTACCCAGGGAGTTAAAATTGAAGTAAGCCTTTATGATTGAACCCGAGGGGATATTATAGACTTCGCGCTAAAGATTCCAATGCTTAAGTTTTTTTTAACTTCAATGATCCGTTTCGTTTCAATACAATTCAAGATGAAAAATAGCAAGAAACTTATTTTCTTCCAACAACTAGATTCAGAATTTAAAGTAAGGAATGACAAATATGAAAATAAGAGCTTCTGTTCGTAAAATTTGTGAAAAATGTCGGCTGATTCGCAGACGGGGACGAATTATAGTCATTTGTTCTAACCCAAAACATAAACAACGACAAGGATAACCATTCTACTATACTCAAAATACTAAAAAGCACTCTCTAAAAGATTTGAGTAATGTAAAAAAAAATAAAGAATTTGTTTTGACATGAAATGGATATATCCATATATCTCTGACTCATATTTCTGAAATGATAAAAGATGGCAAAACCTATACCCAAAATTGGTTCACGTAGAAATGGACGTATTAGTGCACGTAAAAGTACACGTAAAATACCAAAAGGAATTATTCATGTTCAAGCAAGTTTCAATAATACCATTGTGACTGTTACAGATGTACGAGGTCGTGTTGTTTCTTGGGCTTCCGCCGGTACGTGTGGATTCCGCGGTACAAAAAGGGGAACACCCTTTGCAGCTCAAACCGCGGCCGGAAATGCTATTCGTACAGTGGTGGAGCAGGGCATGCAACGAGCAGAAGTCATGATAAAAGGTCCTGGTCTCGGAAGAGATGCAGCATTACGAGCTATTCGTAGAAGCGGTATACTATTAAGTTTCGTACGCGATGTAACCCCCATGCCACACAATGGCTGTAGGCCTCCTAAAAAAAGACGTGTGTAAAAATGGAAGAGATTTCAAGAGAAATAAACGATTCAAAGATAATAATAATATTACTATGGTTCGAGAGAAAATAAGAGTATCTACTCGGACACTGCAGTGGAAGTGTGTTGAATCAAGAACAGATAGTAAATGTCTTTATTATGGGCGCTTTATTCTTTCTCCACTTATGAAAGGTCAAGCTGATACAATAGGCATTGCAATGCGCAGAGTTTTACTTGGCGAAATGGAAGGAACATGTATCACACGTGCAAAATCTGAGAAAATACCCCATGAATACTCTACTATCATAGGTATTCAAGAATCAGTCCATGAAATTTTAATGAATTTAAAAGAAATCATAGTGAGAAGTAATCTATATGGAATTTGTGAAGCGTCTATTTATGTTCGGGGCCCTAGATGCGTAACTGCTCAAGATATCATCTTACCACCCTATGTAGAAATTATTGATAATACACAACATATAGCTAACTTGACGGAACCAATTGATTTGTGTATTGAATTACAACTCGAGCGAAATCGCGGATATCATATAAAAACGCCAACTAACTTTCAAGACGGAAGTTATCCTATAGATGCTCTATTCATGCCTGTTCGAAACGTGAATCATAGTATTCATTCTTATGGGAATGGGAATGAAAAACAAGAAATACTTTTTCTCGAAATATGGACAAATGGCAGTTTAACTCCGAAAGAAGCACTTTATGAAGCCTCCCGGAATTTCATTGATTTATTGATTCCTTTTCTACATGCAGAAGAAGAAAACTTACATTTAGAGGACAATCAACATAAAGGGTCTTTACCACCCTTTACCTTTCATGATAGATTAACTCAACTCAGTAAAGACAAAACAAGAAAAGCATTGAAATATATTTTTATTGACCAATTAGAATTGCCACCTAGGATCTATAATTTCCTCAAAAAGTCCAATATATATACATTAGCGGACCTTTTGAATAACAGTCAAGAAGATCTTATTAAAATGGAACCTTTTGACAGAGAAGACGTAAAAAAAATATTAGATACTTTAGAAAAATATTTTGGAATTTTCTTTGATTTAACAAAAACGAAAAATAAAAGATGAAAAAAATGGATTCAATTTGACAGAATAAATAAAAAATTGGAGTGAATAGATCGATGTATCTAGGGAAAATTCACTTTGAAAGCGACGATTCCCTAGATACAAATAGTGTGCTATTTCACAATTGAATCAATTTAAAAAAGACCTAAAGTTAGAGATTTATCAATAGGTAATGTTGCTCCAATACCTAACCAAAGGGCCAATACGGTACCAACCAAAAAGACGGTTGTAGCTACTGGACGACGAAATGGATTTTGAAATTTATTAACATTCTCTAAAAAAGGAACTGTTAATAATCCCGCAGGTACTGAAACCATTAAAAGAACGCCTAATAACTTATTAGGTACTGTACGAAGTATTTGAAATACAGGAAAAAAATACCATTCAGGTAATATTTCCAAAGGAGTTGCAAACGGATCCGCTGGCTCACCAATCATTGATGGTTCTAAAACCGCTAAGCCTACGGTACATGCAATAGTACCTAGAATTACTACGGGAAAAATATATAAAAGATCATTAGGCCATGCGGGCTCCCCATAATAATTATGACCCATTCCTTTTGCCAATTTAGCCCTTAATACAGGATCAGTCAAATCAGGTTTTTTTGTTAGTAGGATAGGTGAATTTTTATAGATATTCAATTCATCCCCCGAAAGAGCCGGACATGCTGATTTTTCATCATCCGGCTCGAGCCAGAATCAAAAGAACCGAACGGATCTAGAATATAGATCTTATCCATATGAAAGGTTATTCAGGAAGGATTTAGGTTCTTACAAATAAATGCTCAACACCCAAGTAGGCTTACTTGGTTGATCATGATCAAATGCTTTCTGGGTCGTCTCATACCTTGTGGTTTATTTTTATCTCCAAAATATTTGGAAATTTGTACTTTTATTCAAAATTTTTATATTTAAAAGTTTAAATAAAGGGTTTACTTGTTACTAATATAGCCTAGCCCTGATTCTTCTTTAGATCCCTTGTTTCACTCCGATAGTATCATCGATCAGGTCAATGCAGAGGAAATGGCTGCATTTCAATACTATTCAAACGATTATTTTAAATTAGTAATATTATAATTATATTATATATAACATAAATAAATAATAATAAAAGATAAAAATGTTTGGATAAATAGAATCCAAAATCACACATTCGACTAGATCTTACGGAGCCCTTTCATGCATGACATGATTCAGGTTTGATCATAGAAAAAATTCTCTTCACACGAACCAGCCTATCCTTGGTATAGAACTTACTTATATGGTGGTTGGACAAAAGACACATTAATTTCAATGTAGCAGAAAGGGGCCTATATCTGCGCAGCCTAATCAATAGTTCAAGTCACACACTCCCATAATCCATTTTATTTTCGGAGAATTACCTTCAACTAGTGATATAGTGATATTATGTTAAATAACTAAATACAATATCAATATTATAGAGTTGAAAGAAAATGTCCAAATACATGGATTATTGTTTTCAATAATCCATACATGTAGCAATGAAATACTATTGTTTTAGTCTTCCCCCAAATGAAAATGAACAATGAGGAGAGATTACAAATATCTAGAATATACTCTTTTTTTGATTCTATAAGGGACCAGAAATACCTTGTTTACGTATCATTAAAAAATGCATTAACATAAATACGGCAGTAAGAAGAGGCAATACAAAAGTATGTAAACTATAAAAACGAGTCAAAGTAGATTGTCCCACACTAGCACTTCCACGCAATAACTCTACCAAAGGCGATCCTACTACAGGAATAGCGTCAGGTACACCGGTTACAATTTTGACTGCCCAATAACCAATTTGGTCCCGAGGTAAGGAATAACCAGTTACACCAAAAGATGCGGTCAATACAGCCAGAACCACGCCTGTAACCCAAGTCAATTCGCGAGGTTTTTTAAAGCCACCGGTAAGATACACGCGAAATACATGCAGTATCATCATTAGAACCATCATACTTGCTGACCACCGATGAACTGATCGTATTAACCAACCAAAGTTAGCTTCCGTCATTATATATTGAACAGAAGCAAAAGCCTCGGTAACGGTTGGACGATAATAAAAAGTCATAGCAAAACCTGTAGCTACTTGTACTAAAAAACAAGTCAGCGTAATGCCTCCTAGACAATAAAAAATGTTGACATGAGGAGGAACATATTTACTAGTTATATCATCTGCAATCGCCTGAATCTCGAGACGTTCTTCAAACCAATCATATACTTTATTGAGATAGGTAAAACGCTAACAGCCCCCCTCTAAGAACCATATAGGAGAATTTTTTCTCGTACGGCTCAAGCAAACACACCCAAATAAAGTTTCTTAATCTCTGATTTTTGATTTTCGGAAGATACGCAGGAATAAAAATCGGAAAGGAAAGTTTTTCTTTTTGCGGTGATAATGCCAATATATCAAGTCGGCTCATCCATCTTTCTCTTAATTGTTACTATAGGCCTCTTGAATATTCTCTTTTCCTATTTTTTATCTTTGATTTGTTATTTTTTTTTTTTTTAATGCGGCTTTTTTATCAGTGATAGGAATTTATCTTGTTAAGACCCTATGAATTGATTGAAACCCTAGATTCATACTATAACCACGATGACTCACTAAAACCTAAACGCTAATTCCAAGGATTCCTTGAGTAAGAACCTTTGGAGCATCACTTATTCAATCAATCGGAAATGACTAAAAATACCAAAAATTGTATCTATTTTTTTTATAGTCATTATAGAGTTTGAAAGAATATAAATCTTTCGATTTATAACGTCTAATTCTTTTTTTGCAAAGAAAAAATTGATTGGATCCGATCGCGAGGTCTGAATATTAAATAAATATGAATCATAGTTCAAATTTTTCTTCATCCATTTTAGATATTACGTGTTCCAGATAAAAAAAATATCTGACGAAGTAGAACCATCTCTATCAGGATAAGATGACAGACTCGTTCTCTGTACTATCAATAGGATCCATTCTAACAAGTCACACACTCATATTCCAGAAATACAGAAGGAAAAAAATTCCGCGATCGAACTGCCAAAAAGAGGCGTTAGAAATAGAAAAGGTAGTCCTTAAAATTTTTTTGTATTAAAAGGGTAGAACTTCTTCGTTCTTTTGAATTCCCCTTTCTTGTCGATTTATTTAATTCATTGAAATTCCATCCAATAAAACCGAAGAATTATAAATTTCCAAAATAATACATAAGAATATTGCAAATAAAGCCATTGCAACTCCCATCAAAGGAGTAGTTCCCCACCCCGGAGCTACTTTACCATATTCCGAATTCAACGGTTTCAATAAAACCCCCACGGTAGTTGGTTTTGGACGCGATCTAGAACTACCCTCAACGGTTTGTGTAGCCATAAATCCAATTTTTTTGTTGAGATCTGTTGACTTTGTATACCATTCCATTGTAAATAAATGATTTTATCATAGATCCATTGGTGTCTTGAAATTATATATATAATAATGGAAACAGCAACCCTAGTCGCCATCTTTATATCTGGTTTACTTGTAAGTTTTACTGGGTATGCCTTATATACCGCTTTTGGGCAACCCTCTCAACAATTAAGAGATCCTTTCGAAGAACACGGGGACTAGTTGAGATAATGAGCCTTCCAATATTATTTCAATATTGGAAGACTCATTATCTCAATTGAGATAATGAAAAATCATTTCTTAGTTGGAACTTTCGGAGGTTCCCGAAAAAAGATAGCGAAAAAAATGATCCCTAGAGTCGAGACTAATAAAAATGTATAAACCAATGCTTCCATAGATTTTTTTGTGGTTTACAATTATAGCTTCCATACCTGTTTACTCGAGATTATTTTCCCGATAAGGATAAAAAGTAAAAAAAGGGCGGTGATTCAAATAAAGATTTCTTTAGTATCTTATGTCAAATAAAAAAAAATATATATAAGAAAAATTGTTGTATTAGACTCCTTGTCTTCTTGTAGTTGGATCGCCAAGTTTTTGGAATGTCCCAAATTCTACCTGAGCATCCAAATCGGGGTCAATACCAGCAAAAACATCTCTGAACAAGGTTCTAGCCCCATGCCAAATGTGTCCAAAGAAGAAGAGTAGGGCAAAGGAAGCATGTCCAAAAGTAAACCAACCCCTTGGACTACTACGAAAAACACCATCAGATTTCAAAGTAGCACGGTCTAATTCAAAAATTTCACCCAATTGAGCACGTCTAGCATATTTTTTTACAGTCGCGGGATCACTATAATTGACTCCGTTGAGTTCACCACCATAGAACTCAACAGTTACACCTACTTGTTCAACGCTATACTTAGATTCCGCTCTTCTAAAAGGAACGTCAGCTCTAACAATTCCGTCCCCATCTATCAAAACGACAGGAAATGTTTCAAAAAAGGTAGGCATACGGCGTACAAAAAGTTCACGGCCATCTTTATCCCTAAAAATGGGGTGTCCCAACCATCCAACAGCTATTCCATCGCCGTTGTCCATTGAGCCCGCTCTAAATAATCCTCCTTTTGCCGGATTATTGCCGATGTAATCATAAAAAGCTAATTTATCAGGAATTTTGGACCAAGCTTCTGATAAACTTTGATTTTCCGCTAGCCCAGCACTTACTCTTCGGTATATTTCTTGCTGAAAGTATCCCTGATCCCATTGATAACGAGTGGGGCCAAATAATTCGATCGGAGTGGTTGCTGAACCATACCACATAGTTCCGGCAACAACAAAAGCTGCAAAAAAGACAGCAGCGATACTACTAGAAAGAACGGTTTCAATATTGCCCATACGTAATCCTTTGTATAGACGTTGAGGCGGACGGACACTAAGATGGAATAGACCTGCTAATATGCCTAATGTCCCTGCGGCAATATGATGAGACGCTATTCCTCCTGGAACAAAAGGATCAAAACCTTCCACGCCCCACGCTGGACTTATTGGTTGTACTTTTCCAGTTAGTCCATAAGGGTCGGATACCCAGATTCCGGGACCATACAAGCCTGTTACATGAAATGCGCCAAAACCAAAACAAGCCACGCCGGCAAGAAATAAATGAATTCCAAAAATCTTAGGCAAATCCAAAGAAGGTTTTCCCGTACGTTCATCAGAAAATATTTCTAGATCCCAGTACACCCAATGCCAAATAGCTGCTAAAAAGCACAAACCAGAAAACACAATATGTGCGCCGGCCACACCTTCGTAACTCCAAATACCCGGATCCGTTATAGTCCCCCCTGTAATACTCCAACCGCCCCATGAATTGGTTATTCCTAAACGAGTCATGAAAGGTATAACGAACATACCCTGTCTCCACATTGGATCAAGAACGGGGTCAGAGGGATCAAAAACGGCTAATTCATATAGAGCCATCGAACCGGCCCAACCGGCAACCAGAGCTGTATGCATTATATGGACAGAAATCAACCGGCCGGGATCATTCAATACAACAGTATGAACACGATACCAAGGCAAACCCATGGAAATACCCCTTAAGAAAAATGACACTATGTAACTTTATTGCATTAGAAAAGACTAAAATTAGGCTAAAGGACCCCCTATTGTTCAATAGATTATCGCGGAACAAGGGTTAATCTATGTTCTATTCTGTTGTTAATAAGGAAACTTTTTTGTTTGTAGGAGTAAAGAGAAACAAATCTATTCTATATCCGATAAGTATCAATACGCAATGGGAAGTTGATATCATCTTGTATCAGTAAATACTTTGCTACTTGGTGATTATTGAAAGGTTATTCATAAAAAATTGACTTTATTTATTCGATCTTCATTTTAAACTAAACTTTTCTAATCTATGCCTAAAATATTAGGATTGATATTATGAAGACACAAACTCTATTATTACGTTTCCACATCAAAGTGAACCATAGTACTTAATTTTTTGTTTGATTTAATGCCTATTGGTGTTCCAAAAGTTCCCTTTCGAAGTCCTGGAGAGGAAGATGCATCTTGGGTTGACGTATAGTGCGACTTGTCAGATATATTGGGTCGTATGGGATTTCCCCGTTCTCTCTCCCGATTGAGATATCCTCCCTTTCGCCCAAGAAAGATTCATTGAATCATAAAAAATTTGGAGCGTGAAAGGCAATTAGATCCTTGTTTGAGTTTTAGGGGGATTCAGATTAATATTTATAATAATTTATGGTTGGCTCGGTTGGACCAATAAAATGAAGTATCCAGGCTCCGTTTATCAAAAACCCAATTCCAATTGGGAATATATTGAAGATTATTACTTGTATTATTAGTATACATTTTTTGACTTTAACGTTTAACTAACTGTTTTGCTTTTAAATTCAAATAAAAAATAAACAATAGAAAAGAGAAATAAAAAAACACATGTGGTATTGGAAAAATTTGTCCTATATGTGCAAATCCGAAATCGGGCAGATCTTTACCCGGAGTAGAGCATAAACCTAAAAGAATTCAAAGGGCCCATTCAAGAACAAGAAAATGACATCGTGATTTTGATTGGATCGCGATGAACTGATACATCAATGAAAAGTAAGTTCAATAAGTTTAGTAAATTCTTTTTTTTTTTTTTTTTTTTTAGTCGAATTTTTTGTTTTAGAATATAATTCTATAATATAATTGGGGGTAAAGGCGCAAAAAGTCATATTTATTGAAAACTAGACTAGAAAAAACTCATTATAATCATTTTATTATAACATTCAAATTTTGAAAAACTCTCTAAAAAAAAATGAAAAACGAATTGAATCGACACGTTGATTTTTTTCACAATTTTTTTGAACCGTATGCATAAAAAGATGCATGTACGGTTTCGGCGGGATGCCCTTACTTATCCCAATCAACCGACTTTATCGAGAAAGATTACTTTTTTTAGGCCAAGAGATCGATAGCGAGATCTCTAATCAACTTATTGGTCTTATGGTCTATCTTAGTATCGAGGATGATACAAAAGATTTATATTTGTTTATAAATTCTCCTGGCGGCTGGGTAATACCTGGAGTAGCCATTTATGATACTATGCAATTTGTGCGACCAGATGTACATACAATATGTATGGGGTTAGCTGCCTCAATGGGATCTTTTATCCTAGTCGGCGGAGAAATTACCAAACGTTTAGCATTCCCTCACGCTTGGCGCCAATGAGTTTTTTATTTTAGAGAAAAAAAGAATACAATACTATGCCTTCACCATAAAAAAAAATGAAGTAATAATAGCATGGCACTTTGAATTCGATATGATAAAATTTTGTCTCTATTTTCAAAACATTAGATTATGTATCGAAAGGGTAGTATGAGATGAAGAATAGTCCCGATTTTTTTTGAGGGGGAGTTCGTTTCAGCGTCACAAACTTTTTTCATACCAAAAGACTCTAAAAACAATATTTCTGTTTGAAAGAGTACAAAAAAGTCTTTTTTCCTTATTTTTCGGATCAAAAAGAAACTTTGGGATTGCTGAATTATAGACAAAATAAATAGAAAGCAACGGAGCCATCATAGTATTTTTAAATACCTCTGAAAAGAAGGGTGGTAATTGGATCATTTACTGATCGGGATCTGATCGATTCTATTTTTTTCTTTCTTTCACGGAAAAACGTAAATTCCATTGTAAAGCCGTATGCAATGCGAAAAAAATGCACGTACGGTTATTCAATTCACCATCTAGGCGCGAGATATAATACTTTTTATTATTAAGGTATCATCAGGGTAATGATTCATCAACCTGCTAGCTCTTTTTACGAGGCCCAAACGGGAGAATTTATCTTGGAAGCGGAAGAACTATTGAAATTGCGCGAAACCCTCACAAGGGTTTATGTACAAAGAACGGGCAAACCCCTATGGGTTGTATCTGAAGATATGGAAAGGGATGTTTTTATGTCAGCAACAGAAGCCCAAGCTCATGGAATTGTTGATCTTGTAGCGGTCGAATAAAACAAATAAAAATAGTTAAACATTTTTGTTTTAATTTGATCTTGTTACTGGGTTTATCTTAAGATTCTATTAACTAGAAATAGAAATGCATTCGGTTAGGATTGATCTAAACCAGCCCATTTTGGATATAATTCAGCATGCCAACTATTAAACAACTTATTAGAAACACAAGACAGCCAATCCGACATGTCACGAAATCCCCCGCTCTTCGGGGATGTCCTCAGCGCCGAGGAACATGTACTAGGGTGTATGTGTGACTCGTTCAGATTATGAGCTGGAACAAAAGCAAACGAAAAGAAAAGAAGACATTTTTCCAGTATCAATGATTCGGACTGGTGAATAGGATAAAACGGAAAAACTCAATCAACTCGCGAAAAAAAATCTATTCATCTATTGTGTCTGAAATTTATGGTTTCTCTTAGTGTAAAAAAAAAAAATTCCCAGTAGTAGCGTTAACGCTATCCATTTAGCGGGAATCCTTTTTTAAGAGAAAAAATAATGCTCCCTTATATTTGCACGAACGGACTAGCAGGGTCAGCTATCCAGCTAACCTTCAAAATTAAATACCGTTACTGTATAGGTGGATCTAATTGTGAAAGACCTAATACTGGATAATTCATGGGTAGAGCAAAAAAAAATTTGAACTGTACAAGTTTATCAATATACAGAAATTAAGTAAGGGGGCTCCGGTGTATAGAGAGGACCTAGCCGTTTAATAAGTAACCATAGAAACGAAGGAACCCACTATTTTTTCCATATTTACTATGTTAAATTGAATTGAAAATTGACATTTTTTGAGTTTTCTTTACTTTCCTTTGATACATTAATTTCTTAGTTTTTTGTCTTGTTTCAAGACGAAATGTCGCAAAAAAAAGAAATAACAAATAGTGGTCGGGAAGGTTAGAGCAGCAAAAGCCATTAGGATTTTTATTTTATATATTGGAAAAATCCGTTTTGTTATTAATAGACCAGGAGGGGAGAAAAGAATAACTCAACGAAAGAAAATAAATGAGTTATTCATTAAAGTTTCATTTATTAAATGACTAGAGTTAAACGAGGGTATATAGCTCGCAGACGTAGAACAAAAATGCGTTTATTTACATCAACCTTTAGAGGGGCTCATTCAAGACTTACTCGAACCATTGCTCAACAGAAAATAAGAGCTTTAGTTTCGGCTCATAGGGATAGAGGTAAGCAAAAGAGAGATTTTCGCCGTTTATGGATCACTCGGATAAACGCAGTAATTCGCGACAACGGATTATACTATAATTATAGTCAATTTATAAATGATTTGTACAAGAGACAGGTACTTCTTAATCGTAAAGTACTGGCACAAATAGCGATATTAAATCGGAATTGTCTTTATATGATTTCAAATGAGATCATAAATAAAGAAGATTGAAAAGAATGACCCGAAATGATTTAAATGCGATTCCCCGGAGTTTATTCTCCGGGAGTATAGAGTATAAATGAGTCTGATAAAATACGATAAATAAAAAAAAAGCAATAAATCCAGTCAAAAGAAAATTTTTTTTCCCTGTATTTTTTATTTTTATTATCTTACATTACGATACGACAATCAAATCGAGAATCTCAGGTTTTTTTAGAACAAAGCTACAATCCATGCTACAATCCATGTTTGAGTTCAGATTCCTTTTTTGATTCAATTTCATTATTATTATCAATTAAATAAAGAAAAAGCATATTATTATTTTTATTTATTTTTGGTTCTAAAACTATAAGTTCTATTAGTCGACTCGGTTCTTTCAAATTGTTTCTCATTATTAAGAAAAGGTAACAACGATAAAATACGAGCTTGTTTTATAGCAATAGTAATTAATCGTTGTTGTTTCAAGGTTAATCTATTTACTCGCCTAGATAATATTTTTCCTTGTTCACTAATAAATCGACTAATTAAACTCATGTTTCTATAATCAATTCGATCCCCCGGTTGGATCGGGGGCAAACGCCTACGAACAGATCGCTTGGATTTAATAAAGGGTCGCTTGGATTTATCCATAGTTTGTTTCATTTCTGTCTTATACCGAAAATCCTACTTCTTAATTATATTAATTATAATTTTTTTAGGTCCAGCCAAAATAGGATTTGGTTTGTTTATTTCTCGTTTATTTATTTTTGTATTTATATTTATATATAATAATATTTAAATATAAAAATATAAAAAATAGTAAATATTTTTAAAATTATAAGGAAATCGTTTTGTTTTGGCCCCCTTCATTGAATTGAAAGGATGATAGCCAGACGTTCAGTTTGCTCGATTTTATTTCTTTATCTCTCCATGAATTGTATGTTTGTAACAATAGGAACAGAATTTTCGCAATTCTAACCGACTAGGTGTATTGTGCCGATTCTTTTGAGTAATATATCTGGAAACACCCCTTGATTCCTTATTAACACTCTTTCGAACACAACTATTACATTCCAAAATAACTTTGACTCGGACATCTTTTCCCTTAGCCATGAACCTCCTTTTGATTTTTGGGATTTTGGATTCAAACAATTTGTCTATTTGTATTTTCGACCCGAAGTGAAGAATAAAGGAAAAGAAAAAATAGATGCTGCGAACTCGAAATACAATTAAAAAGAATTCGTTGCAATCAATAGAGTAATAATAATAGTATATAAATTAGCAAAAAGTTTCGAACTCTATTGCTACTCGCAGTATTTTATTTAATTTAAGTATCTTGTATAATACTTTTATGCTAAACCCATCCTTTTTTTATTGCCCTAATTTTTTGTAAATAGGGCAATAAAAAAGTCGATTTAACTTCTTAACTTCATCAAAACTTGAGGTCAGACTCGAATGAAAAAGGGAGATTAGTCACAGAAAATTCATTCTTTCTGTAATCCTCATTACTCCCCTCCCATTTTAATAACTAGAATGAAAAAAAAGGGAATGTCAACGCATCTGGGAAAAAACGATTTATTTCTATTAATAGACCGGCTAAAGACCCAAACCATAGAGTACTTAGTACCGGTGCTACGGAAAGATATGTTTTTAGATCTCGCATTGAAAACCCTCCTTCGTAAGTTAGTTAATGTATAAAATAAAGGTAATACATATCTAATCTATGAGCAGATGTATATAGAGATAGTCAAGGATCACTTGGGTTTGTAAATGAAATGCATAAAAAAAATGATGAACAAAGATCTAGTAAATAAGAGATTTTAAAAGTAAAATAATAGCATACCCTTCCTACGGAACTCAGTAGTCACAAAAAGTTTTTTTGTTTTTTTTTTTACGCCAGGGTTTGTTTTCATATCTTTATATAAAATATAAAAAGAAAATATAAAAAAAATACATATAAAAATACTTTATATGATATGAGACCAAAAAGAAGAAGTGGCACGGCAAGATAAACCATGTCATTTTTTGTTAAATATGGATGTGGAAAACAAGACAAGGATTCTTTACAATTAGACTGTTGTAACCAATTGAATTGAAAGGGATGTAGCGCAGCTTGGTAGCGCGTTTGT